ATCAAGGAACTGTTGGTACGTTGTTGAGTCGAAATAAGGAATGCCAATCTTTGATAATTTTATCATCATCCAATTGTTTTCAAATTGGTCTATTCAAAGGTTTGAAATATAACAATGTTACAAAAGAATTGAATCCCATAATTCAAATTATAGATTTGTTGGGTCCCCTGGGTACTATTGTACCTAAAATAGCGAATTTTTATTCATCTTATAATTTATTAACTCATAATCGGATCTTGTTAAATAAATATTTGCTACTTACCAATTTGAAACAGACTTTCCAAGTACTTCAAGTATTTAAATACTGTTTAATGGATGAAAATAGGAGGGTTTATAATCCGGATCCATACCGTAATATCATTTTGAATCCATTCCGTTTGAATTGGTGTTTTCTCCATCACGATTATTGTGAGGAGACACCTACAATAATTCGCCTTGGACAATTTCTTTGTGAAAATATATGTTTATTCAAATACGGGCCACGCATAAAAAAATCCGGGCAAATTGTAATTGTTCATGTTGATTTTTTAGTTATAAGATCCTCTAAGCCCTATTTGGCTACTCCGGGAGCAACTGTTCATGGCCAGTATGGAAAAATACTTTATGAAGGAGAGCCATTAGTTACATTTATATATGAAAAATCGAGATCTGGTGACATAACGCAGGGTCTTCCAAAAGTGGAACAAGTCTTAGAAGTGCGTTCGATTGAATCAATATCGATGAACCTCGAAAAGAGAGTTGAAAGTTGGAATAAACGTATACCAAGAATTCTTGGAATCCCCTGGGGATTCTTGGTTGGAGCTGAGCTAACCACCATCCAAAGTCATATCTCTTTAGTTAATAAAATCCAAAAGGTTTATCGATCTCAGGGGGTACAGATCCATAATAAACATATAGAGATTATTGTACGTCAAATAACATCAAAAGTGTTGGTTTCAGAAGATGGAATGTCTAATGTTTTTTTACCTGGAGAATTAATCGGATTCTTGCGGGCGGAACGAGCGGGGCGTGCTTTGGACGAAGCGATCAGTTATCGGGCAATCTTATTGGGAATAACGAGAACATCTCTGAATACTCAAAGTTTCATATCTGAAGCGAGTTTTCAAGAAACCGCTCGAGTTTTAGCAAAAGCTGCTTTACGAGGTCGTATTGATTGGTTAAAAGGCCTAAAAGAAAACGTTGTTCTGGGGGGGATTATCCCCGTTGGTACCGGATTCAAAAAATTAGTGCACCATTCAAGGCAAGGCAAAAACATGGAATTGGAAATAAAAAGGAAGAATCTATTTGAGTCAGAAATGATAGATATTTTATTATACCATAGAGAATTTTTTTGTTCTTGTGCCCAAAACAATTTTCACGAGAGATCAGAACAATTATTTATGCGATTTAATGATTCCTAAGAAAAAAGAATGAATCTCTTCTTTTTTCTTTAACTATCTGGAACTGTCTGTCCGATTATTGATTTAATAATCGATAAGTAATTAAAGGAAATTCATGGTTTGGACCGTGTATCTACGTTCAATCCGCAGTATAAAGTTCCGTCGGAACAATTATTATTTATTTTAAGGTACCTTGTCTCTTTGTAAAAAATAAGGAAGTGTGGGGAAAAATGACAAAAAGATATTGGAACATCAATTTGGAAGAGATGATGGAGGCGGGAGTTCATTTTGGTCATGGTACTAGGAAATGGAATCCTAGAATGGCCCCTTACATTTCTGCTAAACGTAAAGGTATTCATATTACAAATCTTATGATAACTGCTCGTTTTTTATCAGAAGCCTGTGATTTAGTTTTTGATGCAGCAAGCAGGGGAAAAAACTTTTTAATCGTCGGTACAAAAAATAAAGCAGCGGATTCAGTAGCATCAGCTGCAATAGGGGCTCGGTGTCATTATGTTAATAAAAAATGGCTCGGTGGTATGTCAACGAATTGGTACACTATGGAAACGAGACTTCATAAGTTCAGGGACTTAAGAGCGGAACAAAAGATGGGGAAATTCAATCGTCTCCCCAAAAGAGATGCAGCAATGTTCAAGAGAAAATTATCTACCTTGCAAACATATCTGGGTGGGATCAAATATATGACGGGGTTGCCTGATATTGTAATCATTCTTGATCAACAAGAAGAATATACGGCTCTTCGAGAATGTGTCATTTTGGGGATTCCGACCATTTGTTTAATCGATACAAATTGCGATCCGGATCTCGCAGATATTTCGATTCCAGCCAACGACGATGCTATAGCTTCAATCCGATTTATTCTTAACAAATTAGTATTCGCAATCTGCGAGGGTCGTTCTAGCTATATGAGAAATCGTTGATTATGATTAAGAATAATAAGATTCATTAATTATTTGGAAACTCGATCGATTTATTGGATCGGTTACTATTCTTTTCTTTCATTTTTAAAAGAGATAAAGATAAAAATTTATGGGTATATTGATATTATGCCCTGTGATTTATCGGTATCCTAAATATTAAATATAGGATTAATGATTAAAGTAGGTGAGTTGATAAAGAGATGGTTGAATCAAAATAATTTATTTTTTAAGTTCGATTTCTGTTAGAGGACAATATGAACGTTATACCATGTTCCATTAAAACACTCAAGGGGTTATACGATATATCAGGTGTAGAGGTAGGCCAACATTTATATTGGCAAATAGGGGGTTTACAAATCCATGCCCAGGTACTTATCACTTCTTGGGTCGTAATTGCTATCTTATTAGGTTCAGTCGTCATAACTGTACGGAATCCACAAACCATTCCGACCGACGGTCAGAATTTCTTCGAATATGTCCTTGAATTTATTCGAGACTTGAGCAAAACTCAGATTGGAGAAGAATATGGTCCTTGGGTTCCCTTTATAGGAACTATGTTCCTATTTATTTTTGTTTCTAACTGGTCAGGTGCTCTTTTACCATGGAAAATCATACAGTTACCTCATGGGGAGTTAGCTGCACCTACGAATGATATAAATACTACTGTTGCTTTAGCTTTACCCACGTCAGTGGCATATTTTTATGCGGGTCTTACCAAAAAAGGATTGGGTTATTTCGGGAAATACATTCAACCAACTCCAATACTTTTACCAATTAACATCCTAGAAGATTTTACAAAACCTTTATCTCTTAGTTTTCGACTTTTCGGAAATATATTGGCTGATGAATTAGTAGTTGTTGTTCTTGTTTCTTTAGTACCTTCAGTAGTTCCTATACCTGTTATGTTTCTTGGATTATTTACAAGCGGTATTCAAGCTCTTATTTTTGCAACTTTAGCCGCGGCTTATATAGGCGAATCCATGGAGGGTCATCATTGACTCGCTTTTGAAATAGTCTTTGTTTAAGCTTATCCTAATTCATGCATGGTTAGTTCAAAAGAATCCCTTAGTTATGGAACATAATAGATACCAAATACATATCTATGACCTAGCTAGTGTCTAGGAGTAAAGGGATAGTGCGGAATTGTCAAAAGGGGGATCAAACTAGATATATGTAATGTCTATAAGTCCAGTTCCTGCGTATGTTTCAAAGAATGAAAATTCTTTTAGAGTCCGATTCAATAGAAATATAAAATACAGGCGGTTTACGTTATGGAAGAAACAAATGTATATGTAATATTAGCTATTCACTAGTTATTATAAGGTATCCCTAATCCCTACTAATATACATATAATTAATGTATAATTAATATACACATAGAAGATTCATATTCTATTTTTTCCTAGTATATTTTTTTCCAGTCCACCCCATTTAGATAGATACCCATATAAGTCCTTCTCTTTTGTCTGTGATTGTGGATTGAATGAAAAACGGATGAACTCGCAGATAGAGAAGAGCCAAAAATGAAGAATTGAAAGAGAGAATGGTTTGAAACAAAAAGATGCAATAACTAGAACCATACGCATATGATTAAAAAAAATTCCATCAGGAGTAGAAACTCAAAGAAAAACGAGATATCTTAGTTACTTCGATCCCATAGATCTTAGTGATAAAAAGTAAGTAATAATTTATTGGTTAAAAATGGGTTGATTGTATCATTAACCATTTCTTTTTTTTTTTTATGAGGAACTCACTATGAATCCAATAATTTCTGCCGCTTCCGTTATTGCTGCTGGATTGGCCGTAGGGCTTGCTTCTATTGGACCTGGGGTTGGTCAAGGTACTGCTGCAGGCCAAGCTGTAGAAGGTATTGCGAGACAACCAGAAGCGGAGGGTAAAATACGAGGTACTTTATTGCTTAGTCTAGCTTTTATGGAAGCTTTAACTATTTACGGATTGGTTGTTGCATTAGCGCTTTTATTTGCGAATCCTTTTGTTTAATTTAATCCTAGAAATGTGAAAAAGTACGTACTTTTTTTATTATTAACTCAGACTTGCCGTTTGTTTCTTCGAATTAGATCAACACTTTACTCCTACAATCAATTCAATTACTTATTTGTTGAGACAATGCCCCCGGAAGGACTTATTTGAAGATGAGGAATTAGCAGATCCGCCCGCTTTCTTCCTTCCCGCTCTTAGTTAGTACAATTAAAACTTTTTTTAGGAGGCTTTTTGACAAATTAGATATTTTGCAATTGACGCGATACCTAGGACCTAACCTAATAAGTATCTCTTTTTATTGTAAACTAAAAAAAAAATGAAATTTATCAAATTCAATTAATAGATTCAATTTATTCCCATAAAGAAAAGAAAATTTTTAAAATGAATAAAAATGAATTGATCAAAGACGGGCGGGCGAGGTGATACAAAAAGAACTCTGTTCTTTGTTAGTCTTATCTATAAGAAAGAGGAGAGCATATGAAAAATGTAACCGATTTTTTTGTTTCCTTTGGCTATTGGCCATCCGCCGGGAGTTTCGGATTTAATACTGATATTTTAGCAACAAATACAATAAATCTAACTGTAGTGCTTGGCGTATTGATTTTTTTTGGAAAGGGAGTGTGTACGAGTTGTATATTTCAAAAATATAGGTTGGATCCAACCAGCCGCACTTTATTTA